GGTTAAATATGTTGGATTTTTTAGCATTGAGAAACCTAGTGGCAAATTTAGTAGAATTTTTTAGGCTAATTTTTTGGAAATATTTATTGTGATGGGTCGATATGACACGTATATATATATATATAACGCGGATGGCTAGCCCATATTTCAACTTGTTAGCTGGCACGCTCTTGAGCCTTCCTTGGTTTCGGGGTTTGACAAGGAATACAGGATTCTCTGAGCGTAGGGGGTAGGGGGGTTTGTCGCGCAAAAGCCAAAAGGGGGGGCATATATATAAGGGTGCAGTGAAGAAAGGATAATATGTTATGCACTTGATAGAGTAATATGTAATTCTTAAGTTATGTCTTTCAATGATGAACCTAGTTTAATTCGTGCAAGGAAATACACCACCTTGATATATTATCTGTGTTTACACTCTGAAATGCAAGATGAAAAGAAACCAAAAAGAGAACCCCTATGCATATAAATGAACGCTCGGCATGTTGGGTAACGAGGAGTATGTAATTACACCATTAATCAGATGCCAGTATAATTAATAGAGGGTGGAGTCTTATATTTATGTACCTGAAATAGGAACCAGATGCAAGGAATAGTTCACAGTGTGCAACCCCCACATTTTGTGTCCCTGGTTCTATCATTAATAGTATGCCTTATATGAACCGGTTGGTGGTCTCTTACTACATTAATATGGTTAAACTAAATCTTAGTTGTTTATTTCAAGGAAAAATGTGAGAGCCATATGTAGGGGAAAAACCTATTTCCCATCTTAAGATAAATTATTTGTGAATTTTAACGATTTGCGCATGTACGTCTTGGACGTTAGTACCTGCTTTTAGGTTAAAATAGATGAATGGTGATAATACATATATATGTACTAACGCAGTACATATATATCAACCATATAGGTTGCTGGCAGAAGATAGTTTAATTTAGAATTCTGGCTTTGGGAGCCAGGGGTGGGAGTTAAAATCTCTCTTTTCTGGGCGCTAGGAGGGGGTTTAACCCTCGATCTTCGGATTACAAGACCGATGCTTTTAAACTAAGCTACTAGGGCAAGCTCATTTCAATGCTTTATTTTCTACTCATCCTGCTAGTGGAATAAGAACAAGAAAAAGTGCAAAGTATAGAATTGATGCGGCCTGACCAATAACAATATATGGATGTTCTACGGGTATACCTCCAATTCATGTTAAGATAAGTATGTCTGCCACGAGGGTTCAGAATAGAAATTGGGTCACAGGGCGGAAGGTTAGTCCTCGCTGTTTTGAGGTGTGTAGAATAGGCACTACTAGTAGTACAAGAATACTAAATAATAGTGCAAGGACCCCTCCTAGTTTGTTTGGAATAGATCGTAGGATGGCATAGGCAAATAAAAAATATCATTCAGGCTGGATATGTGGGGGAGTGACTAGGGGGTTCGCCGGGATAAAATTTTCTGAGTCACCTAACAGGTTGGGAGAAAATAATGCTAAAGATGTGAGGGCTAATAGTATTAGCACGAAGCCAAGAAGGTCTTTGTATGAGAAGTATGGGTGGAAGGAAATTTTATCCGCATCAGAGTTTAGTCCGGCCGGGTTGTTTGACCCGGTCTCGTGTAGAAATAGTAAGTGTAGGATGGTTGCACCGGCGATAATAAAAGGCAGGAGGAAGTGGAAGGCGAAGAATCGTGTTAGTGTTGCGTTGTCTACTGAGAAGCCCCCTCAGATTCATTGAACAAGGGTGTCTCCTATATAAGGTACTGCTGATAATAAGTTTGTAATTACTGTGGCTCCTCAAAAAGATATTTGGCCCCATGGAAGTACATAGCCGACAAAGGCGGTTATTATAACTAAAAGGAGTAGGACTACACCAATATTTCAGGTCTCTTTGTAAAGATATGACCCGTAGTATAGGCCTCGGGCAATGTGCATATAAATACAGATGAAGAAGAACGATGCTCCATTAGCATGTAGACTTCGGATAAGTCAGCCATAGTTAACGTCTCGGCAGATGTGGGTTACCGATGAAAATGCGGTTGAGATGTCAGAGGTGTAGTGTATGGCTAAAAATAATCCTGTTAGGATTTGGGTAATTAAACATAATCCTAGGAGGGATCCAAAGTTTCATATTACTGAAATATTAGATGGTGTTGGGAGGTCAACTAGTGCGTCGTTAGCGATTTTTATTAGGGGATGGGTTTTTCGTAGGCTTGCCATTATTGTTCCTGTAGTTGAATTACAACGGTGGTTCTTCAAGTCATTGGTCTCGGTTAAAGTCTGAGCAGGAATTATGACCTATCTTGTGTTTTTATTATTGGTAGCTTTAATTGTGGGGTTAATTGCTGTTGCGTCTAATCCAACGCCTTATTTTGCTGCTTTAGGTTTAGTAGTGGCAGCGGGAGTTGGGTGTGGAGTGTTAGTTGGCTGTGGGGGGTCTTTTCTATCGTTAGTTTTGTTCTTAATTTATCTAGGGGGAATGCTTGTGGTGTTTGCTTACTCGGCAGCTTTGGCTGCTGAGCCCTTTCCAGAGGCTTGGGGGAGTCGTTCGGTGGCCGGGTACGTTTTAATTTATGTAGTAGGTGTTGTTCTGATAGCCGGATTATTTTGAGGGGAGTGATATGAAGGGTCTTGAGTAATTATTGATGGGTTAAAAGAGTTTTCTACACTGCGGGGGGATATTAGTGGTGTAGCTATAATATATTCATCTGGGGGTGCGATATTGATTATTTGTGCTTGGGTGTTGCTTCTAACACTTCTTGTGGTATTGGAGCTCACTCGGGGTTTGAGTCGTGGTAGTCTTCGGGCAGTTTAAATAAGAACTAAGAGGACCGCTAAGGCTATGGTTAAAAGGAAGATGGTTAAATATGTTTTGATTATCCCTAGTTGGATGTCATTCAGTATTTTTGCTATTGATATTTGGGCGAGTGCTAGTCCTTTTGGTCCCGCAGTTTGAAATCATGTTTGATCAAGTTTGGTGGCAGCTGATTGCCCTAAAGTTAGGTTGGCTTTTGGAGAGAGTCGGTGAATTAGTGCGGGGAAATAGCCTAGTATGTTTGAGAAGTGGTGTGTAGGAGCCGTGGGGGCAATTTTAATCTGTTTATTAGTTATGGCTGCAAGTTCTATAGCAATTAGAAGTCCGATGAGCGTTACAATAAGGGCTGTTAGTTTCAAGGTGATGGGTATTATTATAACGGGTGTTTTTAAGGGGAGGAAGTTGTATGTAATTACAAGTCCTGCGACGATGCTTCCTCAAGCAAGTCGTTTGATAGGGTTGATCACTAAGGGGTTGTTTTCGTTAATAGGGGATAATGGTAAAAACCGAGGGGACCCCATGGTCACAAAATATACAACTCGGAAGCTGTATACTGCGGTAAATGAGGTGGCAATTAGTGTTAGGGTTAGGGCTCAGGCGTTAAGATAAGAGGTGTTTAGGGCTTCAATAATGGCATCTTTTGAGAAGAACCCGGCTAGGAATGGGGTACCTGTTAGTGCAAGGCTGCCAATTGTGAGGTAGGTTGAAGTGGCGGGCATGAGTTTGTGGAGTCCCCCCATTTTTCGAATGTCTTGCTCATCACTTAGGCTGTGGATAATTGATCCCGAGCATAAAAATAATATAGCTTTAAAGAATGCGTGTGTACAAATATGAAGAAATGCTAGTTGTGGTTGATTTAGCCCAATCGTAACCATTATTAGTCCGAGTTGACTTGATGTTGAGAAAGCTACAATTTTCTTGATGTCATTTTGGGTTAGGGCGCAAGTGGCTGTAAATAAGGTGGTTAGTGCTCCTAGGCATAGGCAGATTGTTAGGGCTAGCTTATTGTTCTCTATAAGGGGGTGAAGGCGAATTAGTAGGAAGATTCCGGCAACAACTATGGTGCTAGAGTGAAGTAGGGCTGATACTGGCGTGGGGCCCTCTATGGCAGAAGGGAGCCAGGGATGTAGGCCGAACTGGGCCGATTTTCCTGTTGCTGCAAGGATGAGTCCTACTAGGGGGATTGTTATGTCAAAATTTTTTGATAAAAAGAAGATTTGTTGAATTTCTCAGGAATTTAGGTTGATCGCGAATCAGGCTATGGCCAAAATTAGTCCAATATCTCCGACGCGGTTATAAATAACAGCTTGGAGGGCCGCCGTGTTGGCATCTGCCCGTCCGTGTCACCAGCCGATTAGTAAAAAAGACATAATCCCCACTCCTTCCCAGCCAATGAATAATTGAAATATATTATTGGCCGTGACAAGGGTAATTATGGCTACTAGAAATAAGAGTAGATATTTGAAGAACCGATTTATGTATGGGTCCGAGTGTATATATCATAATGCAAATTCTAAAATTGATCAGGTAACATATAGGGCAATAGGAGTAAAAATAAGGGAGTAATGGTCAAACTTAAAGCTAATGTTTGCGTCGAATATTTGTGTGTTCATTCATTGTCAGTTTGTGGTAACACTTTCTACTCCTTGATCAAGAAAAATTATAAGTGGTAATAGGCTAATGAAAAATGCGGTACTAACGGCAGTTTTAACATGTGTATTTGCTCACTCTGATTTTCGGGGCTTTGGGTCTAGCGTCATTAGTAGGGGGAACATAAGGACCGTGAGAACTAAAATAAGTGAGGATGACATGATTAGGGCTACTAAATTCATAGTTCCTGCTTGGATTTGCACCAAGAGTTTTTGGTTCCTAAGACCAATGGATGAACTGTTATCCTTCAGGAGCGTAAGGAAGCCGAGGATTTTAACCTCGGTATATAAGGATTAGCAGTACTTACTGATGTCTGTCCTTCCTTGGTGAGTAAGGGGGTTTTAACTCCCGTCTTTAGAATCACAATCTAATATTTTGGTTAAACTATACTTACTAGTAGCATCAGCCTCATATGAGTTCTGGTTTTGCTACAAGGAGAATTACTGGAATAAGGTGAAGGGCTATTAATAGGTGTTCTCGGGTGTGGAAGGGGGGTAGTGCTATGATATGGCTTGGTGCGGGGCCGCGTTGAGATATTAAGAACATGTAAAGGGAATAGCTTGCGGTAATTAATGTTCCTAGTCCTGTGAGTGCGATGGTTCAGGGGGATCAGTTAAATAAGGTTGTAATAATTATGAGTTCCCCTATTAGGTTAGGGAGGGGTGGTAATGCTAGGTTGGCTAGGTTAGCGATAAATCATCACACTGCTGTCAGTGGAAAAATTACTTGCAGGCCTCGAGCAAGAATTATGGTTCGGCTATGTGTTCGTTCATAGGCTGTGTTGGCTAGGCAAAATAATATGGAGGATACTAGACCATGAGCAATTATTAGAATGATTGCTCCTGAGAAGCCTCATGGGGTTTGAATCAGAATACCCCCTGCTACAAGCCCTATGTGGCTTACAGATGAATAGGCAATTAGTGACTTAAGGTCTGTCTGTCGTAGACAAATTGACCCGGTCATAATGATGCCTCATAGTGCTAAGATAATAAAAGGATAAATTAATTCTTTAGAGAGGGGGTCTAGCATAATTATTATTCGTATTATTCCGTAGCCCCCAAGTTTAAGCAGAACGGCTGCTAGTACTATAGATCCCGCAATAGGGGCTTCTACATGTGCTTTTGGTAATCACAGGTGTACTCCATACAGCGGTATTTTTACTAGAAAGGCAATTAAACAGCCTGCTCATCAGATCTTATGGCCCCAGGAGTTAAGCAATATTGGTTGAGTGTATTGAATCACTAGCATGGATAAAGTCCCCGTAGATTGTTGGAGTAGAAGTAGGGCAACTAAAAGTGGCAAGGAGCCTGCTAAGGTATAAAACAGAAAATAGGTACCTGCACTGAGGCGCTCGGTCTGATTACCCCATCGGGTGATAATAATAAGGGTTGGGATAAGCGTGGCTTCAAATATGATATAGAACATGATAATTTCTGTGGCGCTGAATGCTATAATCAGGAAAGTTTGGAGTGAGGTAAGAAGCATGATGTAGAGGCGCTGCCGGCTAATTGGTTCAGAATTGATGTGATTCTGGCTGGCTAAAATTATTAGGGGAAGGAGCCAGCATGTTAATACCAGAAGGGGGGTAGAGAGAGGGTCTGTCGCTAGGTATAGATTAGATGTGGTTCACCCAGTCTCTGATGTTCACTTAAGTCATGAAAGACTAATAAGGGCAATTGAGAGGCCATGGGCAGTTGTGGCTGTTCATAATCATTTAGGAGAGGTTAATCAAATTGTTGGAAATAACATGATTGTGGGGACTAATACCTTTAGCATTGTAGAAGATTAAGATTTTGTAGTCGGTCGGTGCCGTGAGTGCGGGCTGTGGCTACTAGGAGTGCAAGACCTGTGCTTGCCTCGCAAGCGGAGAAAGCTAGAAGTAGTATAGGGGCGGTAGAGAAACTTGTCGATTCAAATTGTATTGCTCATAAGGCTAGTGCAATAAATAGTGAGAGTATTATTCCCTCTAGGCATAGTAATGCGGAGAGAAGATGTGTGCGGTGAAATGCTAGTCCTATGAGCCCTAGAATAAAGGCTGAGCTAAAGCTAAAATGTACTGGTGTCATAAGGGAGTCATGGACTTAAACCACGATCTTCTGAGCCGAAATCAAAGGTCTTTTTTGGACTAACTCCCTATTCTGCTCATTCTAGGCCCCCCTGGGTTCACTCGTAAATTAGTCCGAGGGTTAGGAGGATTAGAACTGTGGTAGCTCAAAAGAATGTTCCGGCTGGGTTGTGGAGTTGATCGCCTCAGGGCAGGGGAAGGAGGAGAGCAATTTCTAGGTCAAATAAGAGGAACAGAATTGCCACTAGAAAGAATCGTAGTGAGAAAGGTAATCGGGCGGATCCTAATGGATCAAAGCCGCATTCGTAGGGCGAGAGTTTCTCTGCGTCTGGGTTCATTTGTGGCAGTCAGAAAGATACAACCGCTAAAATTGATGATAAGGCTGCTGTAATGGCGAAGATAGTTGTAATTAGGTTCATTATCTCTCCCTGGGATTTAACCAAGACTAAATGATTGGAAGTCATTTGTACTAACTTTAATACTAGAAAGATATGAGCCTCATCAATAAATTGATACGTAAAGGAATAATCATACTACGTCAACGAAGTGTCAGTATCAGGCAGCGGCTTCAAAGCCGAAATGATGTTCAGATGTAAAGTGGTATTGAATTTGGCGGAGAAGGCAGACGGCCAGGAAGGTTGATCCAATAATGACATGGAGTCCATGGAAGCCTGTGGCTACGAAGAATGTAGAACCGTATACACCGTCTGCAATTGTAAAAGGTGCTTCGTAGTATTCTATTGCCTGAAGGGCAGTGAAGTAAAATCCTAGAAGAATTGTGAGTGCTAGGGACTGAATGGCCTGCTTTCGTTCGCCCTCTATGATGCTGTGGTGGGCTCATGTAACTGTTACGCCAGATGCTAGTAGTACGGCTGTATTGAGGAGTGGGACCTCGAACGGGTCTAATGTAGTAACTCCTGTGGGAGGTCAACATCCTCCTAGCTCAGGTGTTGGTGCTAAACTTGAGTGGTAAAAGGCTCAAAAGAAACCCAGGAAGAAAAATACTTCAGAAGTAATAAATAGGATTATTCCGTAGCGTAGCCCTTTTTGTACTGGCGGGGTGTGATGGCCTTGAAAGGTACCTTCTCGAATAACATCACGTCATCACTGAAATATTGTAAGAAGCAGAAGAATAAGGCCAAGGGTTATTAGTGTTACTGAGTGGAAGTGGAACCAGATTGCTAGGCCGGATGTTATTAGTAGAGCACCGACGGCTCCGGTTAGTGGTCATGGGCTTGGATCAACCATATGATATGCATGTGCTTGGTGGGCCATTAAACGTTTTCTTGCAGGTAGAGGCTTAGGAGTAATACAAATACGTAGGCTTGAATTATTGCTACCGCAATCTCCAGAAGTGTTAAGAGGAAAAGGACGGTGGCGGTTAGGATGGCTACTGTTGGTATTAGGGGTAACAGTACAAATACAGCGGTGGCAATAAGTTGAATTAATAGGTGACCCGCAGTTAAATTGGCCGTAAGTCGGACTCCTAATGCCAGTGGTCGGATGAACAGGCTAATTGTCTCGATAATAATTAACACAGGGATTAAGGGGATTGGGGTTCCCTCCGGTAATAGGTGGCCGAGAGCAACTGTTGGTTGGTTTCGCATTCCAATAATTACTGTTGCAAGTCATAGCGGCACGGCAAGTCCTATATTTAATGATAGTTGTGTTGTGGGTGTAAAGGTGTATGGTAGAAGGCCTAATATATTAATTGTGATAAGAAATACTATTAATGAGGCCAGTAGTAGGGCTCATTTATGCCCCCCTGTATTTAGGGGTGTTATTAGTTGATTAGTAAATCGGTTAATAAATCACGTTTGAATAGTAATAAGTCGATTATTTATTCATCGGGACGTAGGAGTTGGGAATAGCACTCATGGGAGTGCAATTGCAATGGCAATAAGTGGGATCCCTAGGAAGGATGGGCTTGCAAATTGATCGAAAAAACTTACTATCATGGTCAGTTTCAGGGCTCAGTCTTATGTTTTTCTTCACTTATTGGGGTTGGTTCATTTGGTGTTGTGTGGTTTAGGACTTTGGTTGGAATCACGGTGAGGAAAATGACCCATGAAAATACTAGAATTGCGAATCAGGGGTTGGGGTTAAGTTGAGGCATTTCACTAGAGGTGGTCGGTAGGCACCAAACTTTGGCTTAAAAGGCCAACGCTTTGTCCAATAATTAGCTTTCTAGTGAGGCGTCTTCTAGTATTAGTGAGGATCAACTTTCAAAGTGTTCTAGTGGGACGGCTTCAACTACAATAGGTATGAAGCTGTGATTGGCCCCACAGATTTCAGAGCATTGGCCATAAAATACACCTGGGCGTGAGGCGATAAAGGCAGTTTGGTTTAATCGTCCGGGAACTGCGTCTATTTTTACACCTAGAGATGGGACGGCTCAAGAATGTAATACATCTTCGGCTGATACTAGCACACGAACTGGTGATTCTATTGGAACTACTATTCGATGGTCTGTTTCTAGGAGCCGGAATTGGCCGGGTGTGAGGTCTTGGGTCGGAATTATGTAGGAATCAAATCCTAGGTCTTCGTAGTCTGTGTACTCGTAGCTTCAGTACCATTGGTGTCCTATGGCTTTAATTGTTAGGTGGGGATCATTAATTTCGTCTATAAGGTATAAAATACGAAGGGAGGGAAGGGCAATTAAAACTAGAATGACAGCTGGTAAGACCGTTCATACAATTTCGATTTCTTGAGAGTCTAGAATGTATTTATTGGTAAGTTTAGTTGAGACCATTGCAACAATAATATAAAGTACTAAAGTGCTAATTAGAAATACAATTATTAGGGCGTGGTCATGGAAGTGAAGAAGTTCTTCTATAACAGGTGATGCCGCGTCTTGAAATCCTAGTTGCGTGGGATGTGCCATTAAATATTGGATAAGACATGCTGGGATTTAACCAGCAATTACACCTCGACAAGGTGATGTAATATTCATATTTTACTAATGTCTCTAGAAGAAAGTGACAGAGTGGTTATGTGACTGGCTTGAAACCAGTACATGGGGGTTCAATTCCTCCCTTTCTCGTTAGTTTGATTGAACTTGCACAAATGCTGGTTCCTCAAATGTGTGATATGGTGGAGGACAACCGTGGAGTCATTCTACGTTTGTTGTAGTTAGTTCTACTGAGGATACTTCTCGTTTGGCAGCAAAGGCTTCTCATAAAATAAACAGGAACATAATTACTGCCACCAGGGAAATAAGTGATCCAATAGACGAGACTGTGTTTCATAGGGCATAGGCGTCTGGGTAGTCAGAATATCGCCGTGGCATTCCTGCTAGGCCTAGGAAGTGTTGCGGGAAGAATGTGAGATTAACACCAATAAATATTACCCCGAAGTGGATTTTTGTTCAAGTATCGTTTAGGGTGTATCCTGAAAATAGTGGGAATCAGTGAACGAAGGCTGCCATGATGGCAAATACAGCGCCTATTGATAATACATAATGGAAATGGGCAACTACGTAGTAGGTATCGTGAAGAACAATATCAAGAGATGAATTAGCTAGAACAATTCCTGTTAGTCCGCCCACCGTAAAAAGGAAAATAAAGCCTAGGGCTCATAACATAGGGGTTTCTCATTTAATAGAACCGCCGTGAAGTGTAGCAAGTCAGCTAAATACTTTTACACCGGTAGGGATGGCAATAATTATTGTTGCAGATGTAAAGTAGGCACGGGTGTCTACGTCTATTCCAACAGTGAATATATGATGGGCTCAGACGATGAACCCAAGAAGGCCGATAGCCATTATAGCTCAGACCATTCCTATATAGCCAAATGGTTCTTTTTTACCGGAGTAGTAGGCTACGACATGTGAAATGATACCAAATCCGGGTAAAATTAAAATATAAACCTCTGGGTGGCCAAAGAATCAGAACAGGTGTTGGTATAAAATGGGGTCTCCTCCCCCTGCCGGGTCAAAGAATGTAGTGTTAAGATTTCGATCGGTAAGAAGCATTGTAATTCCGGCAGCCAGCACTGGTAGTGATAAGAGAAGGAGTACGGCTGTGACAAGTACGGCTCATACGAAGAGGGGTGTTTGGTATTGGGAAATGGCTGGGGGTTTTATGTTAATAATTGTGGTAATAAAGTTTACTGCCCCTAAAATTGATGAGACACCTGCCAGATGTAGTGAGAAGATTGTTAGGTCTACTGATGCCCCCGCGTGGGCTAGGTTGCCTGCGAGTGGGGGATATACCGTTCACCCTGTTCCAGCCCCAGCCTCAACGCCAGAAGAGGCTAATAGTAGAAGGAACGATGGAGGAAGAAGCCAGAAACTTATGTTATTTATTCGTGGGAATGCTATATCAGGCGCGCCAATTATTAGAGGGACGAGTCAATTTCCGAATCCCCCAATAAGAATTGGCATTACTATAAAGAAAATTATAACGAAGGCATGGGCGGTAACGATAACGTTATAAATTTGGTCATCACCTAGGAGTGATCCGGGTTGGCTTAATTCGGCCCGGATTAGGAGGCTTAAAGCGGTTCCCACCATTCCTGCTCAGGCACCGAATACAAGATAGAGGGTACCAATGTCTTTGTGATTTGTAGAAAAGAATCAGCGTGTAATTGCCACAGGTAGGGTAGCCGAGCGTTCAGGCGGTGGGTTGTAGCCCCGAAGACAGAGGTTTAAGTCCTCTTCCTATCAAAGCCTCGTGGTGAAGCATCACGTTGGATTGCAAATCCAGAGACGCAGAATAATACCCTGCCGGGGCTTTTCCCGCCTTACTAGGCCGCGGCGGGAAAAGTAGATGGATGCTCGCTGGCTTGAGCGCTTAGCTGTTAACTAAGAGTTTGTAGGATCGAGGCCTTCCCATCTAGAAAGGCCTTAGTTTAATAAAAACATTTGATTTGCAATTAGAAAATGCAAGATAGACTCTTGTAGGTCTTATCAGAGGCTAGAAGATTTTCACTTCTGCTTAGAGCTTTGAAGGCTCTTGGTCTAATGCTATCCTAAGCCTCTAGGTGACTAGCATTATAATAGCTGGAGTTATGGGAAGAAGGCCCAGTGTTAGTGTAGTAGTTAGGGCCAGGGGGAGGAAGGCTTGATTTGTTTGAACTCGTCAGGGGGTGGCTGAATTAACAGTGTTTGGAGAAATGGTAAGTGTCATTGCATAGCAGAGTCGTAAGTAGAAGTACAGGCTGAGGAGGGCTGCCAGAGCCATAGCTGTAGCGGTAAGGGGAAGGTCCTGTTTTGCTAATTCTTGTAAAATAAGCCACTTTGGTATAAACCCTGTAAGAGGGGGCAAACCGCCCAATGATAGTAATACTAAGGCAGTGGTTGCTGTTAATACAGGGTTTTTTGATCAGGTAATTGCAAGGGTGCTAACCTTTGTGGCGGAGGAGATTTTTAGGGTAAGGAAGGCCGCGGATGTTATAAAGATATATATTAGTAGTGCAAGGAGGGTGAGTTGGGGGGCATATTGGAGAATAATGATTATTCAGCCTATATGTGCAATTGAGGAGTAGGCTAAAATTTTTCGGAGTTGGGTTTGGTTTAGCCCTCCTCAACCACCGATTAGTGTGGACAGTAGGCCTAGGGCTGTCAGCAGTAGGGGGTCTACAGCTTGGGCTGTTTGAATGATAAGAGCAAGTGGAGCAAGTTTTTGTCAGGTGGACAAAATTAGTCCGGTTAAAAGGTCTAACCCCTGTAAAACTTCAGGTATTCAGAAGTGCATAGGTGCTAGTCCAATCTTAAGTGCCAGGGCGGCGATGACTATTGTGCTGGCAATGGGATTTGATATATTATTTATATCTCACCCCCCTGTGATTCAGGCATTCGTTATGCTTGCAAACAGAATTATAGCTGCTGCGGTGGCTTGGGTTAGAAAGTATTTTGTGGCCGCTTCCACTGCGCGAGGGTGGTGATGTTGTGCCATTAGAGGAATAATTGCCAAAGTATTAATTTCCAACCCTATTCAAGCTAGTAGTCAGTGGGAGCTAGCAAATGTTAGGGTGGTTCCTAATCCTAGGCTGGACAATAGGATTATAAGTACGTAAGGGTTCATTGATGGAGGAGGGATTTTAACCGTCATGTTCGGGGTATGGGCCCGAAAGCTTAATTAGCTGACCCCATCCTAGAAAGTGGTGTAGAGGAAGCACTAAGAGTTTTGATCTCTTGGGCATGGGTTCGACTCCCTTCTTTCTAAGAACTGAGGGGATTTTAGCCCCTATTAGCCACTCTATCAAAGTGGTCCCTGGGCATTCGGGCACAGTTCCCGAGCTAGAATTGTGGTGGGAGGCCTGCTAGTGCAATAGGAAGGGAAATGTGTCATAATACAAGTGCTAGTGTTAGAGGAAGAAAATTCTTTCATACTAGATGTATAAGTTGGTCATACCGAAATCGTGGATAAGAAGCCCGGATTCATAGGAACATTACAGATAATAATGCGGCTTTAATTATTAGGCCAATTGTTGTCAATTCTGGTATGCCCGGGAAGTGTGATGTCCCTATAAATAGCACGGCGGATAGGGTGTTTATTAATAGAATGTTCGCATATTCGGCCAGGAAGAACAAAGCAAAGGGTCCTCCTGCGTACTCTACGTTGAAGCCTGACACAAGTTCTGATTCACCTTCTGTTAGATCAAATGGTGCGCGGTTAGTCTCTGCTAGGGTTGAGATATATCATATCGCGGCGAGGGGTCATGCAGGGATTAGTAGTCAAATACTTTCTTGTGCTGTATTAAATGTCTGGAGAGTATAGCCGCCAGAAAAGACAATTACTGAGAGGAGAATAAGTCCGAGGCTTACTTCGTATGAAATTGTCTGGGCGACCGCCCGGAGGGCACCAATTAGTGCATATTTTGAATTTGATGCTCATCCGGATCCAAGGATAGAATATACTGCAAGGCTTGATAAGGCCAAAATAAATAGGATTCCTAAGTTAAGGTCAATTACTGGGTAAGGTATGGGTATGGGTGCTCACAGTGTCATGGCTAGGGTTAGTGCAAGAATGGGGGTGGCTAAAAATAGGAAAGGGGAGGAAGTAGAGGGGCGGATGGGTTCTTTAATAAATAGTTTTAACCCATCGGCAATAGGTTGTAATAGCCCGTAGGGTCCTACCACATTAGGGCCCTTGCGTAATTGTATATATCCTAATACCTTTCGCTCTAGAAGGGTTAGGAAGGCTACGGCTAATAGGACGGGCACGATATAGGCGAGCGGGTTAATCAGGTGGCTTATTAGGGTGTTTAGCATAAACTGGGAAGAGGATTTGAACCTCTGATTTAAAGGGCTTAGGCCTTTCGCAATTTACCATGCTCTGCCACCCCAGTATGTCCTTATCTTGAACGGCAGGGGTTTTGGCCCTCCCTTTACCTAATTTATTTGTTTTCATTAATTTGGGGCGGGGCGTGCCTTGAGCATGGGCCCCTCTTTTCCAATCCTTTCGTACTAGGAAAAGTAGCGTTACAGATAGAAACTGACCTGGATTACTCCGGTCTGAACTCAGATCACGTAGGACTTTAATCGTTGAACAAACGAACCCTTAATAGCGGCTGCACCATTAGGATGTCCTGATCCAACATCGAGGTCGTAAACCCCCTCGTCGATATGGACTCTGGGAGGGGATTGCGCTGTTATCCCTAGGGTAACTTGGTTCGTTGATCGACCTTTGGGGTCGGATCATTTTTGGTCAGATATTCTGTGGCTTATAGATGTTTCTATTGGCTTTAGGGGTTTGCCCCAGTCCACTCGGAGGCTTATTTTTCCTCCGTGGTCGCCCCAACCGAAGGTAAAGTTTTATTTGCCACTAAGTTCTTACTTTTTATAGAGTTGTTTAACGTGGGTAAATTTGTACCTTAAGCTCCAAAGGGTCTTCTCGTCTTGTATGGTCATATCCGCTTCTGCACGGATAGATCAATTTCACTGACTTGGTGGGGGAGACAGTTAAGCCCTCGTCTAGCCATTCATACAGGTCTCTATTTAAGAGACAAGTGATTGCGCTACCTTTGCACGGTCAAAATACCGCGGCCGTTGAACCCGTAGTCACTGGGCAGGCTGGACCTCCTATACTCAATTTAGTTGCAGGAGGCGATGTTTTTGGTAAACAGGCGAGGCTTGTGTTTGCCGAGTTCCTTTCCCACCTTTTAGTCTTTCCTTTATAAAATAGCACTCCAGTGTGGGATTAACGATTAGTTTAATTGTGAATTCTTCTTGATATTTTTGTTAGTCACATTACCCTCTTGGGTTGGGTTCGTTAAGTTCCAGTGGCTTGTCCGATCTGGTTTACACTTGTGCAAGGAGAAGTGCAGGTCTTCTTGTTACTCATTCTAGCATAATTTCTTCCATGTGGGCATGGGTTAATCTGATATGATTAGGGAAATAAGATTTTTTATCGGTATAATAAACTTCTCTCTGTCCGAGCTTTAACGCTTTCTATTTAGGTGGCTGCTTTTAGGCCCACTAAAACAGTATGTTTTACATATTATGATCTTTATTCTCCTGTAAAGGTTGTATCCTTTGTTAAAAGGGCTGTACCCCTTTCAACTAACTCTCATATGTTTCCCTTAGTATCTTAATAATATACATGTTGATTTGGGGTGTATGGGGCTGAACTTCTATCCACTTCTCAGATAACCAGCTATCACCAGGTTCGGTAGGTCTGTCACTTCTACCCGGAGCTCTTCCCACTCTTTTGCCACAGAGACGGGTTAGCCCTAAATAATATAGGCTGTCTCGGGGTAGCTCACCTGGTTTCGGGGTTTCAAACTAAAGGTCTCTTTGCTTGAGGGTGCTGGCTAAATCATGATGCAAAAGGTACAAGGTTTAGTCTTTGTTTCTTAGTGCTTATATGGGTTGTTTCATTTCTCTTTCAGCTTTCCCTTGCGGTACTTTCTCTATTGCTCTAGGTTGAACCTTTTCCGTCTCCCGTACTTAGGTAAAAAAATGGTTTAGTTTATGGTGTTAGGCCATATTTTGTTATAAATATTGTTGAATTATATCAGTAATTAGGCTAGCTGTTTGGCTCAGGGCGATCCAATTTGCATGGATGTCTTCTCGGTGTAAGTGAGATGCTTAACTAACTCAGCCACACCCTGAATTTAATCCAAGTGCACCTTCCGGTACACTTACCATGTTACGACTTGCCTCCCCTTGTCAGTGCTTTGGTGTTAAGTATCTTCATTGCATTTTGACAGGGGAGAGTGACGGGCGGTGTGTACGCGCCTCAGAGCCGGGTTCAAAAGGACACTCTATTTCCTTTTTACTACTAAATCCTCCTTCAAGCACTATTTCATGTTGCATGTTCGTAGTGTTCTATGATAGAAAATGTAGCCCATTTCTTCCCGCTTCGTACGCTACACCTCGACCTGACGTTCTGGGTTGTGCCCATTTTGCTTACTTTTATTGCCTTCACAGGGTAAGCTGACGACGGCGGTATATAGGCTGGGATGGCTAGAAGCGGTGAGGTTTAACGAGGGTTATCGGTTCTAGAACAGGCTCCTCTAGGGGGGTCTAAGGCACCGTCAGGTCCTTTGGGTTTCAAGCTAATGCTCGTAGTACCCGGGCGGATGGCTAATTGTAGTTGGACATCTAGGTTTATGGCTGAGCATAGTGGGGTATCTAATCCCAGTTTGTTTCTCAGCTTTCGTGGTGTCAGGTGGGCTTCTCTAAAGCTACTTTCGTATATTGGGCTTCGGACACCTAGAAGCGTATGACAGCCAAAGGGCCATTTGGCTTTATTCTTTGCGTTCCTTAACCACCCTTTACGCCGTTGTACTATCAACTAGGGCCTCTCGTTTAACCGCGGTGGCTGGCACGAGTTTTACCGGCCCTCTTAACCCTGACTGAGTCAAGTTTTCACTCATGGCTTAATATTTATCACTGCTGAATTCCCTTGGGGGTGTGGCTTGGCCAGGCGTCTTGGGCTAAAAATTTGTGCCTGATGCCCGCTCCTCGTCCCCGGGCAGGGGATTAAGGGCGTACTCACAGGACTGCGGAGACTTGCATGTGTAAGTTGGGTTAAAGCTGATAATAAGGTCAGGACCATGCCTTTATGCATGCGGAGCTTCTCAGGGCCCATCTTAACATCTTCAGTGTTATGCTTTGTATTAAGCTACGCTAGC